TTGGTGTCCCATTTTTTTCTCGAGTTAACCAAAAAAGGTTAATTCGATGAGTTTCAAACTTTAATTTTGATTAATAAAAACAATCCGTTTTATCTTTTCTCCCACCTTCAGAAGAATAAAGTGTAGGCATTCTACTATCGTTATAATTTTCTGAAAGGTAACTATCTCGGTTTTATCTTATCTATATATAGAATCTTTGAAAAAGACCTTCCCTCATAAGAAAGACTTACTATCTTTGGGATCTGATACTACACCGCTGCTCAATACTTTAGGGGATCGACTCTGTTACATAAGTTGATTCCTAACTTATGTCTCATATTCATATTATGAGATAAGTAAGCAGTTCTTATTGTATCGGCCAAAAATCGCGCTAATTGATCTTTACGATGCTTCCTCTATCAATTAGATCTGTTATCCATAGAAGCAAGTATCTAGGCATATTTTTTTATTCATATTTTGACTTCTATGAAGTTACTTTATTTGCTACAGCTGATAAAAATCGTTGTTTTGGACGATGCATATGTAGAAAGCCTATTTATAGTGAATTTCTAGTAAATTTTGGTCTTTTTTTTTCTTTCTATAGTGGAGATAGTCGCACGTAATGACAGATCACGGCCATATTATTTAAAGCTTGTGGTAAGAAAGGGTTTCGTTCTAGTGCCCGAAAATAATATTCCAAAGCTTTTGTGTGTTCTCCGTTACTTGTGTGAATAAGACCTATATTATAGAGTATATAACTTCGATCATAGGGATCAATTTCTAACCGCATAGCTTCGTAATAATTCTGTAAAGCTTCTGCATAATTTCCTTCGGATTGAGCAGACATTCGTTACGGTCGTCATTCAATTCAAAGAATCTCCGTTCCAGAACCGTACGTGAGATTTTCATCTCATACGGCTCCTCCCTTATGTGCATAATGAAAATAATACATAGAATAAAATAAGGAGTAAAATATTCTCATTATGAACTGAGCGGGGCTAGTGTTTTTACAAGAAATCTCTAGCCAACCTTTCTGCAAAAGATCTTTTCTTAACATCAAGCATGCTGATACTAGATAAAAATATTAAGTTAACTCCAACAATTTCTTTGTCCTCAATCTTTCTTAATCTCTAGGAATTAGTCACTTCAACAGTCTTCGATGGTTATACGGGTATCCAAAGTACGAACGAGATGGATGTTTGTTGTCCCAACCATTCTTCTTAGTTCCGATCCCAAAAAAGAAAAAAGGAGATAATTTCTAACAAAGTTTTCATGTTGTTGATTCCTAGGCGTAGTGCTTCTTCCTCTATGCCGACTATAGGTACTAGTTGGGTAGGGTTAACCTGCAATACGCAAACCCATAGACCTTAGTGTAACCTTTCGTTCAATGCTAGAATTGGCAATTGAAGCATCTGAGGCTGCATTAATCGGGGATACCCGACAGAAGGAATTGTTTTATTTATAAACTTAGAAACTTCACCTTCAACAAGCGTAGAGTCGAGTTCTTTCAAATCTTTCTATCCCGACTAATGTGTCTTTCTCCTAAGACTTGAAGCGATAAATAAATAAAAATCAAACCACACCATCTCTGTAATAAGTAAATGCCTCCTTTTCTCCCGAAGTTGTCGGAATTATTTGTAATAAGATATTGGCTACAATTGAAAAGGTCTTATCAATAAAATTTCCAGTTATCCGGGATCTAGGCATAGGTAGCAATCCATTTTTTAATGTCTTTTAATTACCTCTCATGAGAAAACGATCCCACAAAAAAGTAGTTCTACAGTACAAAATAACATAAAAACAGACTTAATAAAAAAAAAAAGATAGACTGAATTAAAAAAAAAAGATAGACTGAGCATTTGAGACGTTCCAATCCAATGATTTAAACCGATATAAATAATATAAATATCAAAAAAGGACGGAAGGGCCTGTTTTACAAACACAAATATCTATCGATCGTTATTGTTTTTAATCTTTATTTAACTTTAACAAAGAGTTTGTCATAAAAAAATTTAACAAAGAGTTTGTCATAAAAAAAAAAATATCTTTATCCCCCAATTTCGAAGGAAAGTTCTTTATTTGAATTTGATTCAAAATTTTCTATTTTTCTTTTTTTTATAGTTCGAATTGATTGTACATACCATATTTACTCAACAATCTAATACGAATGATTCGCGATTCACTCAGTTTCTGGGACATAATCATTATGTAGGAGAGATGGCCGAGTGGTTCAAGGCGTAGCATTGGAACTGCTATGTAGGCTTTTGTTTACCGAGGGTTCGAATCCCTCTCTTTCCGTACCTTCACTTAATTTATCAATATTATACTGATTGCAATGTATCAAATCCCATAACCACATAACAATGGATACCTTTATTCCAACAGTTAGACCTTTCCTTTATATAGATTCTATATTCCTAATTTCTGCGTTACAGAAAAGAAAATACTGCAAAACAAAAAATGTAAAGGAATGAAAATATCCCTATCGTTGTACGACATATTAATGAGAGAAAAATCCCCC